ATAATGAGAAAGATTTCTGCATATACGCACAAATCGGTCGATAAGATGAGAATCAGAGAAATCGGCCCAGGTCGACTTACTGATGGGATGCCCTAATGCGTTACAAAACCGCGCCTTAGTCAATGATCCAATCAGATGAATAATTGGAACGGTCGTATCGACCTTCTTCCTAGAATTACCTATTAGAAATGAATTTTCTAGCATTTGACTCCGTACCAACAAAGAATTTAGTTGCACACCGGAAAGATAGCCCAGAAAGTTAATAGCGTACTTGCCTAAATATAAGTGGTTTAGCTGAACCCTTCCTGGTTGAGAAGACACGTGAAAATGCCATTGCCATAACCCGACAAGGTAATATTTCCATTTTTTCATCAGAAGAGGCGTATCCTTTGAAGCCAAAATGGATTTTCCTTGATATCTAACATAATGCATGAAAGGATCCTTGAACAAACCTAAGATGTCCTGAAAATCTTTAGCAAAGACTTCGACAAGATGTTCGACTTTTCCAGAGAAATACATTCGCTCAACGAGGACTCGAGAGGATGTTGATTGTAAATGAGATGCTTGGTTACAGAGAAAAAAGAGGATGGATTCATATTCATATACATGAGAATTATATAGAAACAAGAACAATCTTGGATTCCTTTTTAAAAAAACAGAAATAGAGTTCTTTGGAGTAATAAGACTGTGCGAATTAAAATGAAAATACTCGTGTAGAAAGAACCGTAATAAATGTAAAGAAGAGGCATCCTTTACCCAGTCGCGAAGGGTTTGAACCAAGATTTCGGGACAAATGGGGTGGGGTATTCGTACATCTAACACATAATTCAAATGGGACAATTTATCCTCGAAAAAAGGAAATATTGAATGAATTGATTGGAAATTAGGCGATTTTTCAATTTCTTTCCCTTCTAAAAAAGCTACCAACCGTAGGGAAAATGTAATTTCCAACACGGCAACAAATACCTCTGATAGAGTTTGAGAATACAACTTATTGTTGTGCCCAAAAATTGTATTTTGATTCGAATCATTAGCAGCAATACTCAAATTAATCCGTTGATACATTCTAGTAATTAACCGTTTCACACTTAGCGAACTAGATTTATTGTCATAAAACCCACCTTCCAATGGCATCATCGAGCCTTTTAAACCATGATCATGAGCAAGTACATAAATATACTCCCGAAAAAGAAGTGGGTATAGGAAGTCGTGTTGTTGAGATCTATCTAGTTCTAAATATACTTGAAATTCCTCCATTTGAAATTCGATTAAAAACAAGGGTAAGGGGTTTAGTGAGCGATCAAACGATACATAGTGCGATACGGTGAAAACAAAGTATTGTAGTAAAAAAAGTAGATACCTTGAAAATGGGTAGACTCATCACTGGATTCTCTATCCTCTCATTTCGAGTTTATTTAATTGGTTTATGTTTGTTATAGTATAACTAAGTGGTTAGAAATAGTATAACTAAGTGGTTAGAAACCTTTTATTTTTTCACTCCAATCGCTCTTTTGATTTTGGAAAAAAAAAAAAAAAACTATATTTATCAATATACTGCTTATTCTACACATTCAGCTACAACCCAGAATAGGGACTCGCTAATAATTAGGACTCGTTAAATAAATTGATAATCCCCTCATGGGAAAACCTTTACCCGCGTTAGGAACTAATATATTTTTAACGTTTAATTAGATCGGATAATCATAATCATTCAAATTAAGAACCGAAGCTCGCTACTTTTAGTTTCCCTATAATTGGAACCCTAAGGCTCTATCCATTTATTCACTCGACCCAACTCTTAATTTGATTGATTTTGTTCCGCGCCAAGAATTAAAACTTGGTTTTATAGCGATTGAACAAGAATAAAATATTCTAAAAATTCTCCATTGATACGACATGCTGTTTTTTCCATTCATTCCTTTCAGGATCAGTCGCGGTCTTCCAAACTCTCCCGAAGATTTGGACGAATTCTTTGCTTCATAGAAATGTGTAAAAGATGCTAGCCGTACTTAAAAGCCGAGTACTCTACCGTTGAGTTAGCAACCCAAATAATTCGAATGGGTAGATAGAATCGGAATAAAAAGAAATAAAAAAAAAAATGGAATTTCACCACAGAATCAAAAAATGAAATTAGTAAGAACTCGAATCAAAAAAATTTAGAATTTATTCTGAACATAAAAAAAAAAAAAAAAAAAACAAAGACAACCAAACTTATGGAACGGAGATAAATAGGCCCATTTCTCCACGAAAAAATTATATTTGTTCAATACAATATTGTCAATATTACATTGAATATTGAATAGCAAGATTGAGAAAATACTAAAAAAAGACAATGACAAAAACAAAAAGAGTTAATTGGTTATTTAGTTAATTGGTTATTTATTAAATGGAATTTAAATCCAAATAACAAATCAAATTATATATTAATAAATAGATATAATAAATATGGAAATTAATAAATAATTATAAAGAATTCGATAAATAAAAAACTTTAAGAATACTTTTTTAGAGAAAGACTTGAAAAAAACCGAAAAGAAATGGGTCTGAATAGAACAAAAGGGGGGATAGTAAAGAAAAAATTTTACAAAACTAGATAAAGCGCATCCACACCCTCTTTTTTTGTTCTATTCCTTAATAGAATTTCGTTTGATTCAGACTAAGTTCTGTAAAAACCCCCGCTTTCTGTGAAATATCCTGAACGGTTCCTGTAGGTTGAGCGCCCTTGGCAAGGAAATATAGAATAGCCGGAACATTTAAAAGGGTTTGATTATTTATCGGATCATAAAAACCCACTTTCCGAAGATCTCTTCCTTCTCTTCGGGATCGACCATCAATTGCAACGATTCGATAAACGGCTCATTGGGATAGATATAGATGAACAGTACCCCCCCTAGAAACGTATAAGAAGTTTTCTCCTCGTACGGCTCGAGAAAAACAAAATGGTTAGAAGTGATAGTTATGTCTATGTATAGAATTATAATGTCAAATAGATCTATAAAATAATCAAATCAATTAGAGATTTACGTTATTCTTTTTTTTGTTTCTTTTTCAAATGAAAAAGAAACAAAAAAAAAGGATTCATACTCTCATAACTCAAGTTAGATAAGTTTCAAAGCCCAGCCGAAAATCCTTAGGCCTTTCCTTTCCATTTACCTTTTTGAGCGGTCTCAAGCCCCTTTTTTGTTTGTCTCGTTTCGAATCGAATCGATTTTTGGATTGGATTGAATTGTTGAGACAATTGAAAAATGGTATTTCCTTGTTCCAGGATCCTTTATCTTTGCTTTGAATCATTAGGTTTAGACATTACTTCGGTGATCTTTAACGTTTTTTATTTTAAAAAATGGCAGCAACACACCCCTTTTGATTTCTTTCTATCAAAGAATCATACGAACAATTGATTCCTACAGGATACACTTTTGGTAGAAAAAGTTTTACCAATTCAAACAAATTTCCCCCTTGCTTTTGGATTTCAAAATTGCTCGAATCAGATCCTTTCGATTTCTATATCGAAAATTGACTTACGAAGTTTTTTCAACTTATTGATTGGTATTAACCCTAGATCCTTGCCCCTGAGAAATGAATAAATACTTTATACTCGAGCTCCATCCTGTACTAGTTCCATTAACCCCCCCAATAAACTCGAGGATTCTAATAGAACAGAAGAAAAAATGTCGAGCCACGAGCCCATTCGTATAAAATAGAAAATGGTGGATGTACAAAACAAATCCACAGCGGATCATGTCCTTCAAGTCGCACGTTGCTTTCTACCACATCGTTTCAAACGAAGTTTTACCATAACATTTCTCTAGTTTGGAATCTGTATGTAATTGATTCCAGTATGGAATCATGAATAGTCATTGCTTCGGTCGATACGCAGCCTTTTTTCCTTGTATATGAAGGGAATATTTAGGTTGTTAGTCGTTCATCCGGAATCCTGAAATGAAAGAACAAAACAAAGCATAATTACAAAAATGGGTGATTTCCGTATCTATCAGATTAGACTGAACAATTTTCGTTGGAAGTAATTATGTATATTGTATGTTAAATATTTAACAGAAAGATAAGGGCTCACAAATCTTAAAAAGAAAAAGGACATTATCTCGGAAATAGAAGGATAGCAATCCATGCATATAAGCCTTTCCTCAAATTATGCGCCGTTTATTTGGCTTGGGCTTCAGATTCAATAATCTTTCCCCATCCCCAAATTCAAAATAAAGTAAATAGACTATATGAATCACCCCCGTCTCAATTGTTATTCCAGAGATTTACAATTATTCATTAAAAAAAACCAAGAAAAAATACCGAAAAATTGGGGGACAAATTGGGGTTAGAATCAAAGAGCCTCCATTCCATATGGAGCGGGATTATTGGTTAATGAGATTTGGACCGACACCGATATTCAAATAGGTATCTTTCTCTTTCATTGCTCACTAACTCTTATCTACCCCCACCCCGAATTCTTTAGGTGGGAATCCTAAATAAAAAAGGATCCCATTGTACGGGATGCTATACTATTTTGTATAGATACAAAGAACAAAGACAAAAGGGCCCAGATTAAGTCATTGTTTCCTTTCTAATTTGTTCTTTTTTTTTTTAATCTAACCTAGTCTTACTTAAGAGACTCAATCCCGAATTCAATCAGTACCAGGAATACCCTCTTGTTTAGAATTCCGAAATGAAAAGAGAATAATTGGTACTGTAAAAAGATAGAAATGGGGAGGCTTTCGCATTTCGATTTCGAATGGATCTTTGAAAATTCAACTCGAGGGGGGGGGCGTAAGACTTTTCTACGAAACTCGCTTAAATATGAAAGTGAATGAAAGAGGGGGGCATACGCAAAAACGCCCATCCAACGTTTTTTAATTCAAACTCTTGTGATCGATGTTCCCCGCTTGCGGTTGCGGGGACCACAAAAGTATTCATATTTTAATTCGATTCAATTTGTGAAAAAAGATCTGGTTGAGAAAATAATTCTTTTAATTAGAAAAAAGATGTACACGTATATTTTATCAAAAATTATACTTAAGCGGGTTGCTCAAAAAGGGAATTGCCAATTTTGATTCTGCCCGGTCTGGGACGGAAGGATTCGAACCTCCGAATACCGGGACCAAAACCCGTTGCCTTACCACTTGGCGACGCCCCATTTCAATTTCGATTTGGTACTAATAAAGAGTAGTATTGGTATTGGCTGTTCGTCAATTCCAGTCCAAAGCCTTAAAATTGGATTCTGGTTTTAGTGTTAGGATTTTGACACGTGTAGGTGTAAAATACAACTTAATTTATTGATCATTACATAGAATTCAATTAAGATATTGTATGAAAGTATGATTTCTTCAATTCTCACACGAGAATAGAAGGATTTTTGTTTTGATTGGGTCGGTTCCAAGAAGTTTTTTTTTTTGTCTACCTTACTTTTTTTCTTCATTTTTATCTTATATCAATAAGATATTAATAACTCAATCATAATAAAATTATCTCCAAGAACAAAATGTTTGTTATGCTTAATATCTTTAGTTTAATGTATATCTGTCTTAATTCTGCCCTTTATTCGAGTAGTTTTTTATTCGCCAAATTACCCGAGGCCTACGCTTTTTTGAATCCAATTGTAGATGTTATGCCAGTAATACCTGTTCTTTTTTTTCTCTTAGCCTTTGTTTGGCAAGCTGCTGTAAGTTTTCGATGAGATCCTTAATATTGTGCTAGACAAATTCCTGATTTATTCGAGTTCGAAAAAAAAAAAATTCTAACAATTAATAAATAAGAGCAGATGAGTCTTACAATATGAACGAACCCCCGCACCAATTCAAACAATGAAATTCGTGGGGAACCGCGATCCATTTTGATCCCCCCATTTTCTATTTGTTGATTATGACCCTTTCACTGAAACCATCTTATATTACAGCCAATCAAAATGTCGAATTCTCAATTGTGTGAATTTAATTTCTGAAAACGATTTTCTATTTAGAGAATCAAATTATAAAAAGAACTTCAGTTCTTGATGTCAAAATTGGATATGTAGTATAAAAATAGAGAATCTATTCTCTTTTTCCTTTTCCCCAAAAACCTGATTTGGAGATTGTGTAATGCTTACTCTCAAACTCTTTGTTTACACCGTAGTGATATTCTTTGTTTCGCTCTTCATCTTCGGATTCCTGTCTAATGATCCAGGGCGTAATCCCGGACGCGAAGAATAAAAAAGGAAGGGGTTGCTTACTTTATTCGTATAAATGTTCTTAGGATTTTTTCTATTCCTGTGTTACTATTAAAAAAAAGTCAAAGTGTTCGCTAAAGTGAAATTTGAAAGATACCAAGCCATCGACCGAAACGGAAAGAGAGGGATTCGAACCCTCGGTACGAATAACTCGTACACCGGATTAGCAATCCGACGCTTTAATCCACTCAGCCATCTCTCCTAATTGAAAAAAAAAAAAAATAATAATAATAATTACTATCTTACATTACACAAAAAATCATGCTTGAAAAAAGCCCGTCTTTACTTGATTTTCTATCTTTTCTTTCTATATTCTCTTCTAGAGAATATAGAAGAGAATATAGAAAGTAAATTGATTATATAGCTCATAGAAAATATCGATTATAGAATTTCTTTTTTTTTTTATTGTCTTTTGTATTCTATTATACAAATAGATATAACTTTTATCAGCAATTCCATTTCTATCATTTTTATAAAATTAAAATAAAGAAAGCATTCGAAAGAGATAAAAAATAAAGAAAAGAATATCTCTTTAATTTCGTTCAATGGGGCCTTTTTTATTTACACTTCCACGGCCCGGCCTGGTCAGTACCCAGCCGGGCCTAGTTTTGTTCTAATGACCCATACCGCTTCCCTCAATATGCAGGGTGCAAACCATACCATAAAAAAACGATTTATTTGGATTTGCTTTGAAAAAAAAAAAAAAAAAATTAAATGCTTGTTATTGTATTCAAAGGAACAATAATAAGAAGGAATATTTCCATTCTTTTGATTGAATCAGGAATCAAAGTTTTTATTTGGTGTGTGGATAAAAGTTATTTTGTCGAGCCATATCGTTCAAAATTCGTCCAACAAAAGAAATTTTTTTGAATTATTAAATTTTGTTATTTAAACAAAATAACTCCTCCTTTCCGAATTGCACTAGGACTCCTGACAAAGGCGTCAACGTTCTAATTTCGAATTTTCATTTCATGATTATTTTTAATTTCTGTCCTATCTTGATTACATCTGATTCTCTTGTTCGACAAAGGGCCCTTTTTTTACAATAATCGCGTTGTAGCGGGTATAGTTTAGTGGTAAAAGTGTGATTCGTTCAATTAATCCCTTTAATAGTTAAGGGGTCCTTCAGTTTAATTGATATTCCAATCAAAAACTTTATTTCTTAAAAGGATTTACTTTGAATCCTTTCACTCTAAAATAAAAGATTCGGGGAAAAATATCCGTTCTCGTGATTTGTATCCAAGAGTCAATTCGAAATTGACAATTTGGATTATGAAATTGCGAAACAT